TGGATTATTTTTTGTTTGTTATTGTCTTCTTTATTATATTTCTTTCGAATGAATCGAAAATTCCAGAGTATATCTTTTCACGGGTCGAACCAAAAAAAAAGAAACTTCGAATATTTCCCTCTTTACTTTACCTTTATCCGGCAGAAAAAAAAGGAAAATTCCCTATTTTTTTGTCCGTGTCCCTAAATGAAATATTAAATAATAGGAGACTTAAATGAAAGTCCCTTTCTCGCATTCGCTCTCCATTGCATTGGCGGAACAAAAATTTCTGATGCATCAATATGGAAATATTTGGTACATGAAGCCATGATCTGATATCTATATCGAAATCCTATATAGATATAAACTGATCTTTTTCTGGAATCAAAGAAAGATATTGAAAAATATATTGTTCTTGTGACTCGGAATAAATGGTTTCTCTGTGGAGGAAGGGAATAGCGATTTATTCCTATGGAGCATCCAGGAACAAGAAGATTCAATCGGAAATATCGACAAATTCTTGCGTGGTCCAAGGAAATAAAAAAAAGGGTCCGCTTCTACAATTTTATCTCTATCCAATTTGAATATCAGAATAGCTGATATAGTCATGATTCAATGGGTCAGGTCCACTTACTTTTTCTTTTCTTGATTTCTAATTTTTCCGATGGATTAAATTGGAACAATGGAGAAGTAGTAAAACTTTGGTTTGTCGATTCATAATTGAGATTGGGTATTATCTCGAATATCCATGTCCCGGGACCAAAAATATAAATAATGAAACATGAGGAGGAGTATAGCCTGTAGTGACATAGTAGTCCTCCTAATAAGTGGGATTCCTTATTATCATAATGAACAAATGTTCAACTTTATACCTATAACTCATTAGAATGATAACTCATTATGCAGTCCGTTTACCTTTTTTTTATTACAAATATCAATAATATCTCTATTCTCCGATGAAAAATGAAGACTAAGGCGGGAGCTTCGTGGAAAAAGCCCTTTATCGGATTTGAACCGATGACTTACGCCTTACCATGGCGTTACTCTACCACTGAGTTAAAAGGGCCATTTTCTTCAATTCATGAAGAGGCCACTAACCACTATGAGTCTACTGCATGTATCTATGTATAGACTATATGTACATATATACATGTATGCATAGGGGGCTCATTCAAGAACAAGCCATTTGATTTACCTAGGAAGTTCTAGGGTCAAATCAAATGATTATTTCTATTTGAGAAATATCAATGCAATGAATTGTTTCGCTCCTAATTGCTTTGCGACCCATCGAGGCGAGATTCACTTGATTGATACATGTACCAATCCGACATAGATCCAAAATATTTCATCGAATCATGTGATGAAGGATTCGACTCGTACCCTGAACTGAATTCTTATAGAAAAAAAAAAAAAGAATCTTTTCGATTACTTGTCAATCCCTTCCCAGATTTACGAGTTCTACATCACCTTTTTGAATCAATCAAAAAAAAAATTCTATCATTTCTGAATTTGTGTTAGTGAGGCATATCTCGTCTTAACGATGAGCGAATCAATGAGTGAAAATTGAAGAAATGGGGTTTGACTTTTTTTTTGTCGGACAAATCCCCGCTGAGGGGATCCTATACTTCGTCATATATATATGATGGTTCATGAATGAACAATCAAAAAATTCTATGTAATTGTGGAAGCAAGAAAGATTCTTCGGATCTAGTCATGCCATTACATTATATTGACAATTCCAAAAAACTGCTCATACTATGAGCATAATATGATGGCGATCGGGCAGGTATGCCCCTATCGTCTAGCGGTTCAGGACATCTCTCTTTCAAGGAGGCAGCGGGGATTCGACTTCCCCTGGGGGTAGGGTATTACGAAAGGAAGTTGATCATGGATTATCAATAAGCCTAGAATTGATTCTTCCTGGGTCGATGCCCGAGCGGTTAATGGGGACGGACTGTAAATTCGTTGGCGATATGTCTACGCTGGTTCAAATCCAGCTCGGCCCAATAATTCGCCGATCCATGGGGATGATATAACCAATTTGTCCTCCAGAAATGCCTGATATAGAGGAATAAATAGTCCATTTTTTCTGCTATATCCCTATTTCTTTGTTCATTTGTTCCCACGCGTTCTGATCTTTCTAACGATCTAGATTAATAATCTGTAAATATAAGAAGGAGTAAAGAAAAAAAGAGTCCTTTTTTTTTCATTGAAAGATTGATTATCTTATCAATCGATGTGGCAATAACCACAGGATTACTAGTAATCCGTGTCACTCTCACTATAGTTCATATCCATGTGAATATCAATCACTCGTGTTTCTGGTAAAACACGGCAATTATAAATATAAAGAAATTATAAGAATATGTATGAGAATATGTATGCTGTATAACTCATTTCCCTGGGATTGTAGTTCAATCGGTCAGAGCACCGCCCTGTCAAGGCGGAAGCTGCGGGTTCGAGCCCCGTCAGTCCCGACCTAGAATCCGATGAATCCATCAATTCATCTCTCCATTTTCTG